TAAATTTAATAAAATATAAAAATATAAATTCGTTAGTTAGAAATTTGTAAGTATAAAATAAAATTGAGTGATTAATATATATAAAAATAAAAAATTTGAAGTTTGATCCTTGCTTAGTTTTCATTAATATTTTAAATTCTATATGTAAATATTTTGTTTGACAATAATTTGATTTATTTTTAAAAAGTAAGTTTTGTGTTATTAAATATTAAAAAGATAATTTATTCACTCTCAGTAGATAATTTTAGATAATAAATGTAAGTTATATCTAGTAATAGTAAAAAAAATTAGTTAAAATTAGTGCCAGCAGCTGCGGTTAAACTAAGAAAATAAGTGAAAATTTATCAGTAAGAAGTTAATTGAGATTATCAAGTTATTGTATAAAATAAATAAATTTTAATAGGTGAAATTTAAAAAATAATAGTTATGTTATTAGTTTGTGTAATTTAATTAAGCTTAAAAAATAAGAGAATAAACCAGGATTAGATACCCTGTTATTTCTTAGATAAATATAAAATACTGAAGTAGTAAATAGATATAATCTTTAAATTTAAAGGATTTGGCGGTATTTTAGTCTAGTTAGAGGAACCTGTGCTATAAACGACATTCCACGAAAAATCTTACTTAGTTTAGTAAATCAGTTTGTATACCGTCATTATTAGATAACCTTTATAGAGAAGAAGTTGTTAAAATAGTAAAATATTAGAATATTAGATCAAGGTGCAGCTTATAATTAAGTTAGACATGGGTTACATTAAAATTTATTTAAACGGATAAGTAATGAAATAGTTGTTATGAAGGTGGATTTAATAGTAAAAATAAGTTAATAAGTTTTTTTGATATTAGCTCTAAAATATGTACACATTGCCCGTCGCTCTCATTTTTAAAGTGGGATAAGTCGTAACATAGTAGGTATACTGGAAAGTGTCTCTAGAATTCAAAATAAAGCTTAAGAGTTAGGCATTTCGTTTACATTGAAAATTTTTCTGTGCGAGTCAGTATATTTTGAATTGAAGAATTGTAGAGAAAGATAAGAGAAAGATCTTAATAAAAAAAAAAGATAATATTTGTAATAAAATAAATTTACGATAGAGCAGCAGTACTGTGGAGGAAAGTTTGAAATAAGTTGAAAATTAGAGTAGAGAAAAGTAAAAATAAAAATTTGTACCTTGTGTATCAGGGAAAATTAAAATTATGTAGTAAAATTATAGATCCCGAAATAAAAAGAGTTATTTGGTAATTTAAGTTATTGTAGTAAAATTATTTATAATTTCCAAATAGAGGTGAGAAATCAGACGATTTTTATTATATCTGGTTTTTTTCAAAATAAATTTAATTTAAGTAATAAATAAAGTAATTATTTATTATTTAAGAGCTGGAGGGAAAAGCTTCTAGCTCAAGCAAAAATAATGTATAGATTTTTTAATATAGAGTTTAAAATTAGGCTTAAAATCAGCCATCTTAAAAATACGTTTTAGTTTATAGAGATTAAAAGAAATATTTTGTAAATTTTATTATAATAGGAAAAATTATTTAAAAATTTAAATTAGTAGTTAAAATGATTTTATTAGTATAAGTTAAATAATAGTTTTTATTTTAAATTAATAAAAAAAAATTAAATAATTAGTTTATAGTGTTAAGAAATTCGGCAAATATATTTTTGCCTGTTTATCAAAAACATGTCTTTATAGGTAGTTATATAAAGTCTAACCTGCCCACTGAAATTTAAAGGGCCGCGGTATATTGACCGTGCGAAGGTAGCATAATCATTAGTCTTTTAATTGAAGGCTAGAATGAATGGTTGAACAAAAAATAGTCTGTCTCAATGCTAAAATTAGAAATTAACTTTTAAGTGAAAAGGCTTAAATTTAACAGAGGGACGATAAGACCCTATAAAGCTTTATATTAAAATAAATAAATAATAAGAATTAAAAATTATTAATTTAGAAAATATTATGTTGGGGCGACAAAAATATAAATTGTAACTGTTAAAAAGTAAAGACTATAAATAAAAGGTTAATGATGATCTTTTATTAAGGATTAAAAGATTAAGTTACTTTAGGGATAACAGCGTAATCTTTTTTGAGAGTTCTTATCGACAAAAAGACTTGCGACCTCGATGTTGAATTAAGAAGTCCTTTTGGTGTAGCAGCTAAATAGGAAGGTCTGTTCGACCTTTAAATTCTTACATGATTTGAGTTCAGACCGGCGTAAGCCAGGTTGGTTTCTATCTTCTGTGAAAAAGTGAGCTTTTTTAGTACGAAAGGATTGGAAAGTTAAAATATTTTTAAAATAAAGAATAAAATTAAAAAAGATTAAATTAAAAATAAAATTATTAATTTATTATGTTAAGGTTAGTTATAGTATTAAATTATGTGATTTTAATAATTTGTGTTTTAGTGGGGGTGGCTTTTTTAACCTTATTAGAACGCAAAATTTTAGGGTATATTCAAATTCGTAAAGGACCTAACAAAGTAGGAGTGTCAGGGTTATTTCAGCCTTTTGCAGATGCTGTGAAGTTATTTAGTAAGGAGTTAAGTAGGCCGGTTACAAGAAATTTTTTACCATATTATATTTCACCTGTAATAACTTTATTTTTGTCTTTAGTAATTTGGGCTATTGTACCTTATGAGTTTAGATTAGTCAGGTTTGAGATAAGAGTTTTATTTTTTTTGGCATGCAGGAGATTAGGAGTATACACAATTATAAGAGCAGGGTGATCCTCTAATTCAAAATATGCTTTATTAGGGAGGCTGCGGTCTGCAGCTCAAACTATCTCGTATGAGGTGAGGTTAGCTTTAATTTTGTTGAGATTCATTTTTATAGTTGGAAGATTTGATTTTTTAAATTTTAGGGAGTATCAGAAGGAAATATGATTTATCTTTATTGGAGGCCCCTTAAGTATAGTGTGGTTTGTTAGATGCTTAGCAGAAACTAATCGGACTCCTTTTGATTTTGCTGAAGGAGAGTCTGAGTTAGTGTCAGGGTTTAATGTCGAGTACAGAAGAGGAGGGTTTGCTTTAATTTTTATAGGCGAGTATTCTATAATTTTATTTATAAGTATATTGTTTTCTTTAATATTTTTAGGAGGGGCGGTAAATAATATATTATTTTATATGAAGTTAGGGCTAGTAAGATTTATATTTGTGTGAGTACGCGGTACTCTACCACGGTTTCGGTATGATAAGTTGATAAGTTTAGCTTGAAAAAGGTTTTTGCCAGTAAGTTTAAATTATTTGTTATTTTTTAGGAGGTTAAAAGTGTTTTTAATAGTCTCTCTCTAAAATTAAGTATTTAAATTAGAAAAACTATTAGTGGAGTCGAACCGCTTTAAAATGTTTTCAAAACATTAACTTTCCAAAAAGTTAAATAGTTGAAAAAGTTTATTTAAGTAATTTATCTCATAAAAAAAATATTAAAGGATTTAAAAAATAGATAGAAAAATAGATAATTGTAATAATTTGGCCTGTTAAAATATAAGGAGTTTCTACTGGTCGGGCTCCAATTCAAGTCAATAAAATTAGAGTAGTGACTAAAATTCAAAATAAAAATTTATTTAAAGGATAAAAAGTTAATCTTCGAAATTTTCTTAGATTTAGAAAAGGAAGCAGAAATAGGACAGCAATAGAGAGAACTAAAGCGATAACACCACCAAGTTTATTGGGGATTGAGCGGAGGATAGCATAAGCAAATAAAAAGTATCATTCAGGTTGAATGTGGGGAGGAGTCACAAGGGGGTTAGCAGGGATAAAATTATCAGGGTCTCCTAAAAGGTATGGAGCTACTAAAGAGAGAAGAATAAGAGAGACAAATAAGATAAAAAATCCTGCGATATCTTTGAAAGAAAAGTAGGGGTGGAAGGGAATTTTATCTCTTTGAAAAGAAATACCCAGAGGATTACTAGAACCAGTTTGGTGCAAAAAAAGAATATGAATTAAAGCAGCTGCTGCAACAATAAATGGGAGGAGAAAATGGAATGTAAAAAATCGGGTTAAGGTAGCGTTGTCTACAGCAAACCCACCTCAGAGTCACTGAACTATATCTAAGCCAATATAAGGGAGAGCAGAAAGCAGATTAGTGATAACAGTTGCACCTCAAAAAGATATTTGTCCTCAGGGTAGAACATAACCTATAAAAGCAGTTGCTATTACTAAAAATAAAATAATAACACCTGAAAACCAAGTAGGAATAAAGCGATATGACCCATAATATACACCCCGTCCGATATGAGAATAAATGCAAATAAAAAAAAAAGAGGCCCCGTTAGCATGGAGAGCCCGTAAGAATCACCCATAGTTTACATCTCGGCAAATATGCGCGATTCTTGAAAAAGCTAGATCTACGTGAGCAGTAAAGTGTATAGCTAGGAACAGGCCGGTGGCAATTTGAGCGATTAAACATAAACCGAGAAGTGAGCCAAAATTTCATCAAGTAGAGATATTGGAAGGAATAGGTATATCAATAAAGGCATTATTAGCTAGAGAGACTAAAGGGTGAGTTTTGCGAAGAGGAAGTATTAGCATTAGGGGTGGGAATTTGAGTTAGGTAGAAGAAAGACGCAGAGGCCCCGCAGAGTTGTTTGTAATTTTTACAATTACAATTAAAGTTAATAGAAGATAAAGTATTATAAAGATAGTGTAGAATATCGTAGTAGGGGTATAAATTGGGGAAATAATATTTTGTGTGAGTCTTTGAGGAAGGAGGGCTGAGTGTAAGGGAGAGGTTGAAGATAAAGTATTTAAGTAATAAATTATGTAGTCAGAGAAGAAAAGTCCAAGTAAGGAGATTAAAACAAAAAATCCAGTAAAGAGAATGTAAGAACTAATAGAAAATTTAAATATTTCGTTAGAGGCCAGAGAAGTTATATAAATAAATAAGACTAATATTCCTCCTAGAAAAATTAGAAATAAGATATATGAAAATCAAAAAGTTAAATTTGAAACCCCTGAGGAAATACAAATAAGACATGTTTGTAGGAGTAGTGTTAAGCCTATCGCGAGGGGATGATGAGAAATTAAAAAGGTAGCAGATAAGATAAAAATAGATAAGTATGAAATTAACAAAAGAAGAATAACAGAAAATAGTTTAAAAAGAATACTAGTTTTGGGGGTTAGAGGTAAATAATTTTTTTTTCTGATATTTTAAATAATAAATTATAATTTAGATTTACAAGACCTAGGTTTTTAATTAAACTATTAAAACTTATGAAATGATAAGATTTGGTTTTTTTTTAATTCCTATATTTATGTGTGGCAGGGGTTTAATAATATTTGTGTCTAAGCGAAAGCATATACTTAATACACTACTAAGATTAGAATTTATTATACTAAGAATTTTTTGGCTTATAAGATTAAGATTAGTAAAAATAAGATATGATATTTTTTTTACTTTATTTTTTTTAACTTTTGCTGTGTGTGAAGGGGCTTTAGGTTTAGGTTTACTAGTTTCAATTGTTCGTAGGCATGGAAATGATTGTTTTAATAATTTCAGAATTTTACAATGTTAAAGTTTATTATAAGAATTTTATTATTGATAGTATTGGTAAGACAGTGGTGGGTAGTTCAACATAGACTATTTTTTATAGTATTCATATTAAGATTTTTATGTATGCGAGAATTTAAATTTGTAGTAGAGGGGAGAGCCCTGTCTTTAGACAGGGTCAGATATGTGTTAGTCTTGCTAAGATTTTGAATTGTTAGGTTATTCTTAAGGGCTAGAAGAAAAATTTATATATCAAAAAATTTTAGGGAATATTTTACACTAGTTAGCTTATTTTTGTTGATTTTTTTAATTTTAAGATTTGGGGCTTCTAATTTTATTTTTTTTTATATTAGGTTTGAGGCTTCATTAATTCCTACTTTGATATTAATTTTGGGTTGGGGCTACCAACCTGAACGAGTACAGGCAGGGTTATATATATTATTTTATACATTATTTGCTTCTTTACCCTTATTGGTTTCTTTATTAAGGATTTACTTTGATCAGGGAACTCTGGAGATAAAAATAGTAAAAGAGGCAAGTTTATTAGAGTTTAGGAGATGATTGTGATATTTGGCTAGTGTAAGAGCGTTTATTGTAAAAATACCTATATTTATAGTGCATTTATGACTCCCAAAAGCACATGTGGAGGCCCCTGTAGCAGGGTCAATAATTTTAGCAGGAGTTTTATTGAAGCTTGGTGGGTATGGTTTAATTCGAGTACTAGTTTTGTTTAATTTAGTTAGTAAAAGAATTTCTTGGGTCTGAGTGGGGTTAAGATTAGTAGGGGGAGTAATAGTAAGATTAATATGTTTGCGGCAGGTAGATATAAAAGCTTTAATTGCCTATTCGTCAGTAGCTCATATAAGGTTAGTTTTAAGAGGTCTAATAGTTTTAGGTAGTTGAGGTATTAATGGAGCTATTATAGTTATAGTAGGGCACGGGCTGTGCTCATCTGGTTTATTTTGCATTGCAAATATAGTGTATGAGCGGTTAGGAAGCCGGAGAATATTAGTCAGTAAAGGTTTATTGAGATTTATACCTAGGATGGCTTTATGATGATTTCTTTTAAGAGCTGGGAATATAGCAGCGCCTCCGAGTTTAAATTTATTAGGTGAGATTAGATTAATCATTAGTGTGGTAAGATGAAGTAAAATTTCTTTAGTCATAATTGGATTTCTTTCATTTTTTAGGGCAGCATATAGGTTATATATATTTTCTTTAAGCCAGCATGGGCATTTTTGTAAAACTATTTATTCTTGCTGCTCCGGTAAGGTACGAGAGTATTTAATCTTAAGGTTACATTGGCTGCCATTAAATATAGTAATTATAAACAGAGTGATTATTATATATTGTTTAAATAGTTTAATAAAAATAAAGGTTTGTGGTATCTTAGATATAAAAGTTTATTTTAAACTATGAGTTGAGGGATTATTATACATCTTAGAAGAATAGTGTTTCTTTTAATAAGGAGAATTAGTTGTATTATAATTTCAATAGAATTTTTGATGAGAAGATCAATAGTTTTTATTGAATGGGAAATTATAAATTTAAATTCAGTGAGGATTGTAATAACACTGATTTTAGATTGGATATCAATAATGTTTTTAAGGTTTGTTAGATTTATCTCTTCAATAGTTTTATTTTATAGAGGAGAGTATATAAAGGAAGATAAAAATTATAATCGGTTTATATATTTAGTTTTAGGGTTTGTTTTATCTATAAGATTTTTGATTATTAGCCCTAATCTGGTAAGAATTTTATTAGGTTGGGATGGATTAGGGTTAACTTCCTATGTTTTAGTAATTTATTATCAGAATGAAAAATCTGCAAATGCTGGAATATTAACAGCTTTATCCAATCGAATTGGAGATGTAGCAATTTTATTAAGAATTTCTTTAATGTTTAGAGTAGGGGGGTGGAATTTTGTGTTTTGGTTAGGAGATTTAGAAGAAAAAGAAAATTTTTTAGGCCTGGTAAGGTTAATTATTTTGGCAGGGATAACAAAGAGAGCTCAAATTCCTTTTTCAGCTTGGTTACCTGCCGCAATAGCAGCTCCTACCCCTGTGTCTGCATTAGTCCATTCTTCTACTTTAGTAACAGCAGGAGTTTACTTATTGATTCGGTTTAGAGCAGTTATTGAGGGGACGAGAGCTCAATTAATTTTATTTTTAGCTGCTTGTCTCACTATGTTTATAGCAGGTTTAAGGGCTAATTTCGAATATGATTTAAAAAAGATTATTGCTTTATCTACTTTAAGTCAATTAGGGGTGATAATAAGAATTGTAGCTTTGGGTTATAGAGAGTTAGCTTTTTTTCATTTATTGACTCACGCTTTGTTTAAGGCTTTATTATTTATATGTGCTGGGGTGCTTATTCATAATATAAAAGATTACCAAGATATTCGGGCTATAGGGAGGCTAGCTCAACAAATACCTGTAACTAGAATATTACTTATATTGGCAAATTTAGCTTTGTGTGGGACGCCTTTTTTAGCCGGGTTTTATTCTAAAGATTTAATTTTAGAAGTGGGGTTCATAGGTCCTTTAAGGAGAGTTGGCCTAGTATTATATATTTTAAGCACAGGCCTCACAGTGTGCTACACAGGCCGGTTAATTTATTATAGAATAAGAAAAGTGTTTAGAGTAAGAGGGTATCACAGGGTGAGAGATGAAAGAAGTGTAATAAGAAACCCGATAATGTGTTTAAGATTAGGGGCTATTTTTAGAGGGGCAGGCTTGTCTTGATTAATTTTTCCTTTTCCTTTAATAATTTGTTTAAGGGGAGTAATAAAATATATAGCTTTAGGAATTAGTTTGGCTGGAGGGGTGTTAGGATATTTATTAAATTTAGTAAGAGAGACAAAAAGGTTAAAAAGGCTGGGTTATTACAGGATTGTAGTAGTCGCGGGGTCTATGTGATTTATGCCGTTTTTATCCGCGGGTTATATTAGTGAAAAATTTTTAAAGATTGCTAAAGTTTACCAGAAAGTTGGAGATTATGGCTGGTACGAGTACTATGGAGGACAAGGGGGATATAAATGAGCAATAAATAAATCTTTATACGTTCAAATATTTCAAGATAATAGGTTAAAAGTGTATATATTAATATTTATGGCTTGAGTTGTGGTGGTAGTATCTTTAGTCTAAGAGAGTTGTTTTTATAGCTTATACTTTAGGAGAGCACAGCTTTGAAGATGCTGAGGAGATTATAGATCTAAGAACATTACTTTAAAAAGAAATTTCTTTAGCTTTACGTTGAAATTGTAATGTGTTTTTTACACTATAAAAGTAGAAATTTAAACGGAATTAAACCGCTTAAGTAAAAAGTTAGAAGCTTTTTCTTTAATCTAAAAATTTCCTTAACTAGATAAATTCAATTGTGTCATTAACAGTGACATGCCTCTATTTTGGCTTTAGTTAATAAAAGAGGGTCTTATTTAGGCCAAAGTCCAGGCCGAAACTGGAAGCAATTTTGCTTCTCATTTAATTAAGATTAGCTTTAAGTAAGCACCTTTTGAATGCAACTCAAATATCATAGTTGACTATAATCCTATCCTAAAAAGATCAGTTTAAAGCTCCTTGATTTCATTCATGATACAGGCCTAAAAGAAGAATAATTAAAAAAATAATTCTTGTCAAACTCCATGAAAAAAAGTTAGTAAACGTTAAAATAATTGGAAGAGGGAGTAAAAGGGTAATTTCAACATCAAAGATTAAAAAAATAACAGCAATAAGGAAGAAGCGAAGAGAGAAAGGTAGGCGAGCAGACCCTTTAGGGTCAAATCCGCACTCAAAGGGGGATGATTTTTCTCGGTCTGAAAGAGTTTTTTTAGAGATAGAAGAAGCGATAAGTATAAGGAGAGTTGTAATTAATAGTGTGAGAGATATAAAATAAATTATTGAAGAGATTATTTCTTCTAAGATTAGACATTTTAGTTGGAAGCTAAATATACTGAGATTTATATTAAAGAAATAAAAGTTTAACCTCCTCATCAGTAAATCGAGATGTATAAAAATAGCCACACTACATCAACAAAGTGTCAGTATCAAGCGGCCGCTTCAAATCCAAAATGGTGTGTAGGAGAAAAGTGACAATTATAGAGACGGAGCAAGCAGATAGCTAAAAAAGATGTCCCGATAAGGACATGAAGACCATGAAATCCTGTTGCGACAAAAAAGGTAGAGCCATAGACAGAGTCTGCGATAGAAAAGGAAGCTTCTAAGTACTCTATAGCTTGAAGGGCTGTAAAATAAATACCTAAAATAACAGTAATAGTGAGTCTCTGAAGAGCTTGAGAAAAATTACCTTCTATAATAGAATGATGAGCTCAAGTAACTCTAACACCTGAAGCTAGAAGGATAGCTGTGTTTAAAAGAGGGATTTGGAAAGGGTTGAAGGGTAGAATTCCTGAAGGCGGTCAGTAAATTCCAATTTCAATTGCCGGGGCTAGGCTTCTGTGAAAAAATGCTCAAAAAAAGCTGAAAAAGAATAAAATTTCAGAAGCAATAAATAAAATTATACCTCACCGTAGGCCAATAGTAACAATATAAGTATGTAAACCTTGAAAGGTCCCTTCTCGAGTGATGTCTCGTCATCATTGAATCATTGTAAGAATAACTCCTAGGATACCAAGGAAAAATAGGTCTGGGTTGAATTGATGAAATCATTTTACTAACCCTGCGGTAAGTATTATAGCGCTAAGCGAGGCGGTTAAAGGTCAAGGCCTTTTATCAACTAAGTGATAAGGGTGGTATCTGTGTGAGATCATTAATTTACTTCTCTAGCATAAAGAGAGGATAAGATTGCAAACACATAAGATTGAATAATTGCTACAGCAGCTTCAAGAGTTAAAAGTAAAATTTGTGAAAAAATAAGTAGAAATAAAATGGAAGAAGCTAAAGAAGGGCCTGTGTTTCCTAAGAGAGTTAATAAAAGATGGCCAGCAATTATATTAGCAGCTAGCCGTACTGCTAGAGTACCCGGTCGGATAATATTTCTAATAGTTTCAATTAGTACTATAAATGGTATTAAAAGAGAAGGGGTCCCTTGAGGGACTAAATGAGAGAATATATGTTGAGTATTTTTGAGTCAGCCAAATAGTATAAATGAAAATCATAGTGGTAAGGCAAAAGAGAGAGTTAAGGCTATGTGTCTAGTTCTTGTAAAAATATAAGGTAAAAGACCTAAAAAATTATTAAATAAAATGAGAGAGAATAAGGAGATAAAAATAATAGAGGAGTTAGACGACAAGGGCCCAAGGAGTAGTTTGAATTCTTTATGGAGAGTTGAAATAACTGAGGATCATATAAGAAGTGAGCGAGATGGTATGGCTCAGAATAGAAGTGGGAGAATGAAAAATATTAAGAAGGTTGAAAGTCAGTTTAAAGGTAAATAAAAAATAGAAGAAGTAGGATCAAAAACTGAGAATAGGTTAGTTATCATTTTCATATATATATGTTATTAATAGTAGAAGATTCAATGAGAAAATTTTTGGTCTGAGAGGGGATAATAAAGTAAGTGACAGTAGTAGATAAGATAAAAATTGAAGAAAAAAATAAAAATAAGGCGAATCAATACAAAGGGGCTATCTGAGGGATAGAAAAATATTACATTTCGTAATAATTTAGTTATGACAAAACTAGGTTTATAAAACTTATTTTTCTATTAGAAGGAGGTGTTATTCAACTATAATAAATTTAAAAGATTTATACTTACATTCAGTCATCTAATAAAAAGATTAGTGAGAAGAAGCTCAATCTAAAAAGTTAGTTGTGGGGGTGGATTCAATAACAATAGGTATAAATCTATGGTTAGCGCCACAGATTTCTGAACACTGCCCAAAAAATAAACCGGGTCGGTTTATTAAGAATCTAACTTGATTGAGGCGCCCAGGAATAGCATCAGCTTTAATCCCAAGTGAAGGAATAGCTCAGGAATGGATAACATCGGCAGCTCTAATAAGGACACGAATTTGTGTGTTTGTGGGTAGGATAGTTCGATTATCTACATCTAAGAGACGAAAGTTAAGTAAATTTAATTCAGTAGAAGGAATTATATAGGAATCAAATTCAACATTTAAAAAGTCTGAATATTCGTATGATCAGTACCATTGGTGGCCAATAGTTTTAAGAGTCACAGAAGGTGAATTCACTTCATCTAACAGATAAAGTAAGCGAAGAGATGGGAGAGCGATGCAGATTAGAATGATAGCTGGAAAAATAGTTCAAATAATCTCAATTAGTTGTCCCTCTAGTAGGAATCGATTAATAAGTTTGTTGGTGACGAGGGATGCTATTAAATAACCTACTATTCTAGTAATTAAAATTAAAATAACTATAGTATGGTCATGAAAAAATATGAGTTGTTCTATAAGAGGGGAGGTACTATCTTGGAGGCCTAAGTAGTTTCATGTTGCCATTTCTAAAAGAAATAAATTTCATAATAAGAGCTTAAATCTTAGGCAATTAAGTCTGCCATTTTAGATTTTCTAAAAGAAGATTTTCTTCATAGTAAGAGCCTAAATCTTAAGCAATTAGTCTGCCATTTTAGAAGTTGAGAGAGATTAATGGGATTTCCGAGTAACTATGGTCAGCGGGGGGAAGGTCATGATGTCATTCTAAGGAAGTTGGTATAAATAAAGAAAAAATAATAAAACGAGAAGAAATTAAGGCTTCTCAGACAATGATAACAAATCCCAAGACAGCTAGGAGGGAGATTGTCGAACCAATAGAAGATAAAACATTTCATCTAGTATAAGCATCTGGGTAATCAGAGTAGCGACGTGGTATACCACTAAGGCCTAAGAAATGCTGAGGAAAGAAAGTGATATTAACACCCAAAAATATAATAAAAAAATGAATTTTTAGTCATTTTGGGTTTAAAGAAAGCCCAGTGAATAAAGGAAATCAATGCGTGATACCTGCAAAAATTCCAAAGACAGCTCCTATTGATAGGACATAGTGAAAATGAGCGACTACGTAGTAGGTATCATGGAGGATAATATCAAGAGAGGAGTTAGCTAAGACTACACCCGTTAGCCCACCAATAGTGAATAAGAACACAAACCCAAAGGCTCAAAGTAGAGAAGGTCTATAATTCAATTGAGTTCCATGAAGGGTACCTAATCATCTAAAAATTTTAATACCTGTTGGGACTGCAATAATCATAGTAGCAGAAGTGAAGTAGGCTCGAGTATCTACATCTATCCCTACTGTAAATATATGATGAGCTCATACTACAAAACCTAAAACTCCAATAGCTAGTATAGCATAAATTATACCTAAAGTACCAAAAGCTTCTTTTTTACCTGATTCTTGGCTAATGATATGGGAAATTATCCCAAAAGCAGGAAGAATTAAAATATAAACTTCAGGATGACCAAAAAATCAAAATAGATGTTGGTAAAGAACTGGGTCTCCCCCGCCTGCCGGGTCAAAGAAAGATGTGTTTAAGTTACGGTCGGTGAGAAGTATAGTAATAGCACCGGCTAAGACTGGTAAAGAGAGAAGTAGTAAAATGGCGGTAATAAATACAGATCAAACAAATAGAGGTATACGATCTATAGTTATTCCTGGGGAGCGTATGTTAATACAAGTTGTAATAAAGTTTACAGCACCAAGGATGGAAGAAGCCCCGGCAATGTGTAAAGAAAAAATACCAAGATCTACAGAAGCTCCGGCATGAGCAATCCCAGCCGCTAAAGGAGGGTAAACCGTTCAACCGGTCCCGACACCTCTTTCTACTATTCCTCTAGATAAAAGAAGAGTTAAAGATGGGGGGAGTAATCAAAATCTTATATTATTTATGCGAGGAAAAGCTATATCTGGGGCACCTAGTATTAAAGGGACTAGTCAGTTTCCAAATCCTCCAATTATAATAGGCATAACTATAAAAAAGATTATAACAAAAGCGTGAGCGGTAACAATAACATTGTAAATTTGGTCATCACCAATAAGTCTACCAGGTTGTCCTAGTTCAGCTCGAATAATGAGTCTTAGGGCAGTTCCTACTATACCGGATCAAGCCCCAAAAATAAAATATAATGTACCAATATCTTTATGATTTGTAGAAAATAACCATCGTTGCGTTGAATTATAAGTAAAGTGGCTGAAAATAAAGGCGGTAAACTGTAAATTTATTAATGAGAATAATCTTTTTTACTAAAGTTTAGAAAGGTTTTATAGTATAAAAATTACAATAGATTGCAAATCTGGAGATAATAATAATTTTAAAACTTAAGAAATAAATAAGAAGATAAAACTAGGGACTAGTAAAGCTATAAAATTAAAGTAAGTCAAAAAAGTAGGAATGTTATATTTTAGGTTGTAGTATGAGAGGGTTTTAGACGAGGATAAAAGAAAGGAGCCCACAGAGATGCTGAGATAGTAGTAGAGAGTAAGCAAGGTAGACACAAGAAGGATGGTAAGAGGAAGGAATATATGGTGGTTAGCAAGCTCTTGAATTACAATTCACTTAGGGAGAAATCCGGTAAAAGGAGGAAGCCCCCCCAAGGAGAGAAGGGAGAATATAAAAATTGATTTTTTCATAGAGGAAAAGTTAATTTTAAAAATTAAGTTAGAAGTATGGTAAGATTGGGTAGAGTAAAAGATAGAGATAATAGAAACTGAGATTAGACAATAAAATAAAAAATATTGAAGTCATAATAACTCTCTGATAAGTATAGCAGAGAGCATTCAAGCTATATGATTAATTGAGGAGTAGGCTATAAGCTTACGTAGAAGAGTTTGGTTGAGTCCCCCTAGGGCTCCGAAAATAGCTGAAGAGGTAATAGAAATAAAAAAGAGAAATTGAGTCAAAGGGGAGTAAAGAGTTAAAGTATAAGAGAGAAGGACTATAGGGCTAATTTTTTGAAGAGTTATTAAAAGAGCTGTTTGTGGCCAAGCAAGACCTTGAATAACGGCAGGAAACCAGAAATGGAAAGGGGCCCTTCCTGTTTTAATGAGTAAGGACCTAGTGATTAAGCCAAGAGAGCAGAAAGGAGAAATATTAACTATAAGGGCTGCAAGGATTAGAATAGCAGAGGCTAAAGCCTGAATAAGGAAGTATTTTAGAGCGGACTCAGAAGAGTATTGGTCTTTCTTGGAAGTGATTAATGGGACAAAAGAAAGGAGGTTAAGTTCTAGTCCAATCCATGCGGCAAGCCAGGAAGAGGAAGAAGTAGCTAAAAAAATACCGAAAATTGAAGAAGATAGAAATAAAATATTTGCTGAATTGAGAAAAATTAAAAAGAGAATAATTATTCATTTGTGGGGTATGAGCCCATTAGCTTAAAGACTTAGCTTACCTTTTTATATTTTGGTGTAAAAGCACGAGAGATTTTGATTCTTAAGGAGATAGTGGGAGTCTATTAAATATATCATAGTAAATGGAAAAATGAGTCAAATAGGTTTGTTTATAAAAGAATAGTAAAACGATAATTAAGAAATATAAGATTTAAGAAATTCTTAATTAAAGCTTTGAAGGCAATGAGTTTTTTTAACTTAAAATCTTAAGGTAAAGTGTTTTGTTAACTTCTCTGAGGGGAGTCTTATTCTGCTACAAAATTTATGAGTTAGAATGGTACAATTAAAATAATTAATTATAGTTAAGTTAAATTAGATATACACAATAAACATATTTTTTTACACTAATTGATAATCTAGAACTTTTATAAATGATGTAGAAGAGAATATAAGGCCTTCCAGCTGCAGGTCTTTAATTCAAGGAAAAGGTAAAAATTTTCAGAAGTCAAAAGGAAGCTCAAAGGCCTTCCAGCTGCAGGTCTTTAATTCAAGGAAAAGGTAAAAATTTTCAGAAGTCAAAAGGAAG